TGTGAATATTCCACCAAAAAGTTTGCTTTTAGTTCAAAACAATCAATATGTTGAATCCGAACAAGTGATTGCCGAAATTCGTGCGGGGACATCCACCTTGAATTTTAAGGAAAGGGTTCGAAAACATATTTATTCTGACTCGGAGGGGGAAATGCACTGGAGTACCGATGTGTACCATGCACCCGAATTTACATACAGTAATGTTCATCTCTTACCAAAAACAAGTCGTTTATGGATATTATCAGGAAGGCCGTACAGATCCAGTGTAGTTACCTTTTCGCTCCACAAGGATCAAGATCAAACGAACGTTCATTCTCTTTCTTTCGAACAAAGATATATTTCTAACTCCTCAGTGACTAATGATCAAGTAAAAGATAAATTTTCGGACCCTTCTAGTAAAAAAAAGGATAGGATTCCGGATTATTCAGAACTTAATCGAATGGGTCATTGTAATCTCATATATCCTGCCAAAAATTTTGATTTATTGGCAAAGAGGCGAAGAAATAGATTCATTATTCCATTTCAATTGAGTCAAGAACGAGACAAAGAATTAATGCCCCCTTCCCATATTTCGATTGAAATACCCATAAATGGTATTTTCCGTAGAAATAGTATTTTTGCTTATTTCCACGATCCGCGATACCGAAGAAAGAGTTCGGGAATTACTAAATATGGGACTATAGAGATAAATTCAGTCGTTGAATTTCGACCAAAAGACCAAACGAAAGTAGATCCCCTTTTTTTCATTCCCGAGGAAGTGCATATCTTACCCGGATCTTCTCCCATAATGGTACGGAACAACAGTATCATTGGAGTAGATACGCAAATCACTTTAAATATACGAAGCCGAGTAGGCGGAGTGGTCCGAGTGGAGAGAAAAAAAAACAAGATTGAACTTCAAATTTTTTCTGGAGATATCCATTTTCCTGGGGAGATAGATAAGATATCCCGACACAGTGGCATTTTGATACCACCAGGAAAGACAAATTCCAAGGAATCAAAAAATTTGAAAAATTGGATCTATGTCCAACGGATCACCCCTACCAAGAAAAAAAAGTTTTTTGTTTTGGTTCGACCCGTAGTCACATATGAAATAACGGATGGTATAAATTTAGCAACACTTTTCCCTCAGGATCTGTTGCAGGAAAGGGATAATGTGCGACTTCAAGTTGTCAATTATATCTTTTATGGAAATGGCAAAGCCACTCGGGAAATTTCTGACACAAACATTCAATTAGTTCGTACTTGTTTAGTATTGAATTGGAACCAAGACAAAAAAAGTTCTTCTATCGAAGAGGCCGGGGCTTCCCTTGTTGAAGTAAGAACAAATGGTATGATTCGAGATTTTATAAGGATCGATTTAGCAAAATTCGCTTTTTCGTATATGGGGAAAAGGAATGATCCCTTATTTTTTAATGATGATGGACCATATCATACCAATATGAATCCATTTTATTCCATTTTTTCAAAGACAAAACTTCAAAAATCATTTAACCAAAATCAAGGAACTGTTCGTACGTTGTCGGGTAAAAATAAGGAATGTCAACCTTTTCTAATTTTGTCATCATCCAATTGTTTTCGAATAGGTCCATTCACATTCAACGGTGTAAAATATCACAAAGAATCAATTAAAAAAGATCACCTAATTCCAATTAGGAATTCATTGGGCCCTTTAGGAACAGCCCTTCAATTTGCGAATTTTTTTTCATTTTACTATTTAATAACTCATAATCAGACCTTGGTAACTAATTATTTACAACTTGACAATTTAAAACAAACCTTTCAAGTACTTAATTTTAAATATTATTTAATGGATGAAAATGGGAGAATTTATAATCCCGATCCATGCAGTAACATCATTTTGAATCCATTAAAATTGAATTGGTATTTTCTTCATTACAATTTTTGTGAAGAGACATCCACAAAAATTTGTCTTGGACAATTTCTTTGCGAAAATGCATGCATAGCCAAACACCAACCGCACTTAAAATCGGGTCAAGTTCTAATTGTTCAATTTGACTCTGTAGTAATAAGATCGGCTAAGCCTTATTTGGCCACCCCAGGAACAAGAGTTCAAAGGCATTATGGGGAAATCATTTATGGAGGGGATATATTAGTTACATTTATATATGAAAAATCGAGGTCTAGTGATATAACACAAGGTCTTCCAAAAGTGGAACAAGTCTTAGAAGCTCGTTCGATTGATTCAATATCCATGAATCTCGAAAGTAGGATTGATGGTTGGAACGAACATATAACAAGAATTCTAGGGAATTCTTGGGGATTCTTGATTGGAGCTGAGCTAACTATGGCGCAAAGTCGTATTTCTTTGGTTAATAGGATCCAAAGGGTTTATCGATCCCAGGGGGTGCAGATCCATAATAGGCATATAGAACTTATTGTACGTCAAATAACATCAAAAGTCTTGGTTTCAGAAGATGGAATGTCTAATGTTTTTTTGCCCGGAGAACTAATTGGGTTGTTGCGGGCGGAACGAACGGGGCGCGCTTTGGAAGAAGCGATCTGCTATCGAGCTATCTTATTGGGAATAACGAGAGCATCTCTAAATACTCAAAGTTTTATATCCGAAGCGAGTTTTCAAGAAACTGCTCGAGTTTTAGCAAAAGCAGCTCTCCGGGGCCGGATCGATTGGTTGAAAGGACTAAAAGAAAACGTTGTTCTGGGGGGGATGATACCTGCCGGTACCGGATTCAAGGGATTCGTACACCGTTCAAATCAACAAAAGAACATTTCCTTGAAAACAAAAAAAAAGAATCTATTCGAGGGAGAAATGAGAGATATTTTGTTTTACCATAGAGAATTATTTGATTCTTGTCTTTCAAAGAATTTCCACGATAGACCAAAACAACAATGATTTCTGGGATTTAATACAAGAGATTCATCCTTTTTATCTTCTCTGTATTTGTTATGGTTATTTAATTTAGTTAGTAATAAAATAAAGAAATTCAAATAATAACAAATAGAAAGAAATTAGTGGTTTGGGTTGTGTATCAATGGCCAATCCGCCTTAGAAAAGAAGGTTCCGTTGGAACAATTACTTATTTCAGGATACCTCGTCTCTTTATTAAATAAAAAAAGGGAAAGTGTGGGGAGAAATGACAAGAAGATATTGGAACATCAATTTGGAAGAGATGATGGAGGCGGGAGTTCATTTGGGTCACGGGATTCGGAAATGGAATCCTAGAATGGCACCTTATATCTCTGCAAAACGGAAGGGCATTCATATTATAAATCTTACTAGAACTGCTCGTTTTTTATCAGAGGTCTGTGATTTAGTTTTTGATGCAGCAAGCAGAGGAAAACAATTTTTAATTGTTGGGACAAAATGGAAAGTAGCTGATTCAGTAGCACGGGCTGCAATAAGGGCTCGATCCCATTATGTTAATAAAAAGTGGCTTGGAGGTATGTTAACGAATTGGTCCACTACAAAAAGGAAACTTCAAAAATTCAGGGACTTGAGAGTGGAACAAAAGACGGGGAGACTCGCCCGTCTTCCGAAGAGAGATGCAGCCATGTTGAAGAGACAATTATCTCACTTGCAAAGATATCTGGGTGGGATTAAATATATGACAGAGTTACCTGATATTGTAATCATCGTTGATCAACAAGAAGAATATAAGGCCCTTCGAGAATGTATTACTTTGGGAATTCCAACGATTTCTTTAATCGATACAAATTGTGATCCGGATCTCGCAGATATTTCGATTCCGGCGAACGATGATTCTATAGCTTCAATCCGATTAATTCTTACCAAATTAGTATTTGCAATTTGTGAGGGCCGCTTATATAAGAAATCCTTGATTCAAGATAAAATCAAAAATTGACTTCGTAAACTCGATAATAGAATCGGTTACTATTCCTGAATCTCAAAAAATATATAAAAACGACTGGGGATTTTATGTGATTAATCGGTATCCTAAATATAAAATTCAAGTAGACAAGTCGAGAAATAGATAATAGATGGTTGAATCAAAATAATTTCTTTTAAAGTGATATTTCAGTCAGAGGACAATATGAATGTTCTATCATACTCAATCAACACGCTAAAGGGGTTATACGATATATCCGGTGTGGAAGTAGGCCAACATTTCTATTGGCAAATAGGGGGGTTCCAAATCCATGGCCAGGTACTTATTACTTCTTGGGTTGTAATTGCTATCTTATTAGGTTCAGCTGCTATAGCTGTTCGGAATCCACAAACCATTCCGACTGGCGGTCAGAATTTCTTTGAATATGTCCTTGAATTCATTCGAGACGTGAGCAAAACTCAAATTGGAGAAGAATATCGCCCCTGGGTTCCCTTTATTGGGACTATGTTTCTATTTATTTTTGTTTCTAATTGGTCAGGGGCTCTTTTACCTTGGAAAATCATACAGTTACCTCACGGGGAGTTAGCCGCACCCACGAATGATATAAATACTACTGTTGCTTTAGCTTTACTAACGTCGGTAGCCTATTTCTATGCGGGTCTTACAAAAAAAGGATTAGGTTATTTTGGTAAATACATTCAACCAACTCCAATTCTTTTACCCATTAACATCTTAGAAGATTTCACAAAACCTCTATCACTTAGTTTTCGACTTTTCGGAAATATATTAGCGGATGAACTAGTCGTTCTTGTTCTTGTTTCTTTAGTACCTTTAGTGGTTCCTATACCTGTCATGTTCCTCGGATTATTTACAAGCGGTATTCAGGCTCTTATTTTTGCAACTTTAGCCGCAGCTTATATAGGCGAATCCATGGAGGGCCATCATTGATTAGTCTTAGAAAGAGTCCTTTTTTTAGCTTAGATCAAGGCAATATATGTGTGGCTCAAGATACTCTATTCTATCAGGATAATCTCTTTCTATTTTCTAAATATACAAATAGAGTCTACGATAATAGAAAAACGATCTTCGAGAAGTTTCAACTAAAGGGGAGTTGGTTAGTAGAGAGGGGTCGCGCCAGGTATGATGTGTAATCCAATGGCTATAAGTTAACTCTTGTAGATTAGATGTTTCGAAGAATGATTCGAAAATCCGATTGAATTTAAGATAGAATGGGCAGTTTACGTTATGGAAGAAAGATATGTATATTTGATATTGGATATTGACAAGTTATATATGAACTAATATTTATATTTCATTAGCCCTACTTGTCTAAATTAAGATAGGTATGATATGCCAGTCGAAGCCCTTCCGTTTCGTTTATGACTGTAAATTGAATGAATAAACAGAGAAAATAAAGAAAAAGATCGAAGAATGATTAGAAAAGGAAATGAAAAAACTCAAGTTGGATTGATTCGGAAAGACTCTACAAATAGGAAATAAAAAAGATGAAGTCTTTCTAATGATCTAATGATTCAATAATATTCTTATTTCTATTTCAATTTGGAGTTTTTAGTTATTTTGACTAGATGAATATTAGCAATAGAATAATTAAGTCATAATTCATTGGTTGATTGTATCATTAACCATTTCTTTTTTTTTTGTGTGAGGAACTTATCATGAATCCACTGATTTCTGCCGCTTCCGTTATTGCTGCTGGATTGGCTGTAGGACTTGCTTCTATTGGGCCTGGAATTGGTCAAGGTACTGCTGCGGGCCAAGCTGTAGAGGGTATTGCGAGACAGCCCGAGGCAGAGGGAAAAATACGAGGTACTTTATTGCTTAGTTTGGCCTTTATGGAAGCTTTAACAATTTATGGATTGGTTGTAGCATTGGCGCTTTTATTTGCGAATCCTTTTGTTTAATCCGAGAAAAGAAAAAGAAATAGGGGAAATACATATTTCTTTTCGCGTATTGGACTTGCAGGTTGCTTTTTCACATTATATCAAAATATCGTTCCCACACAATTACTTATTCGTTGAGAAACTAACCTGCGGGAAGGACTGATTTGAGGATGAGGAATTAGTGTTACTCACTTCCTTTCTTCCTTCCCCCTTTTAGTCCAAAGGAGAGGTGTTGCAACAAAAGAGGTATTTCGCAATTCACATGAAACCTAGTACCTAATTCTATTCCAATAAGTCTTATTCTTATTGTTTATTGGGAATCTCAATTAAAAAAAGACAATTCATTTCGAAATTGAATCGATTTTTGAATCGATTTTCTATTTAGAAGTAGCAAAGAGGTGAAGCAATACAACGATTTTTTTAGTTTATCTATAAGAGGAGCTCATATGAAAAATGTAACCGATTCTTTCGTTTTCTTGGGTCACTGGCCATCCGCCGGGAGTTTCGGGTTTAATACCGATATTTTAGCAACAAATCTAATAAATCTCAGCGTAGTGATTGGTGTATTGATCTTTTTTGGAAAGGGAGTGTGTGCGGGTTGTTTATTTCAAGAATAGGTTGGATTCAACCAGCTGTACCTCTTTTTTTTCTTTATAACTAAGGACGAAAGGTACATGATTTCGCGAATTACTTCTGAATAAATAAAGAAATCATATGTAAGAACCATAGCATTTCGCGATTTGTTGGTAAATATACTTTGATTCTCTATCAACCAATAATGGGGGACCATTAACATGGTTAAAGCTAAACCGTTTGAAGTCTAGGCACAGCATGGTATTCTTTCTACCACTATATTAATACCGAAATGGTTTTAAAAAAAGAATAGTTCGAATTTTATCGATATAGAACACTCATGTCGATAAAATGATTTGAATCCTTTATTGGAAAAATGTTCATCCTTTTTTTATTAATATTGATAGTAAATAAATGTCAAACGCTGAGTCGATGACCTACATATAAAGTAAGACAAATTTTTGGATTTGAAGTGAAGAAAAAAAAAACAACTTTGCTGACAATTACTTATTTTTTAGTTTTTGTTTGGTCAGAAGAGTCCTCTGAATATTCTGGTCTTTTTTTTTTTATTAGTGATACTTTATTTTTGGAATATGAACAGAGAAGAGAGGATAGGTTCATTACATTCAAAAAAGATATGGAAATTCGCCATAAATAATTGAAGTAATTGAACGTGAGAGCCAAATGAATTGAAAGATTCAAGTTTGGTTCGGGAAGGGATCATGAACGTTTTGAAATAAATGGAAAGATAATCTACTTTCATTAAGTGATTTATTAGATAATCGAAAACAGAGGATCTTGAATACTATTCGAAATTCAGAAGAACTACGCGGAAAGGCCATTGAACAGCTGGAAAAAGCCCGGACTCGCTTAAGGAAAGTAGAAAAGGAAGCGGATCAGTTTCGAGTGAATGGATATTCTGAAATAGAACGAGAAAAAATGAATTTGATTAATTCAACTTATAAAACTTTAGAACAATTAGAAAATTACAAAAATGAAAGCATTCATTTTGAACAACAAAGAGCAATTAATCAAGTCCGACAACGGGTCTTCCAACAAGCCTTACAAGGAGCTCTAGTAACTCTGAATAGTTGTTTGAACAACGAGTTACATTTACGTACCATCAATGCTAATATTGGCATGTTTGGTGCCATGAAAGAAATAACTGATTAGTCCTTCTCTTCGACTGTAGGTAT